CATACCGGAAATTATGATCAAGGATTGCTCTATGAACCACCCTCGACCTCAGAGATCCCTCCGGAAATATTTTTCAAATATAAAAGTTCAGTATCTTCCCACGAATTAGTGAATTAGGACAGGATCCTTTATATACAATATACAGAATAACAAATGTATAGACGACTAATAAAGAGCGAGTCAATCTTCATAAATTTCATCGTAAATGTGAAATACTTAAATACAAATAAAAATCTGGGAGAGATAAAAAAGATGCAGGGTCGTTTGTCTGCTTGGTTAGTCAAACATGGGTTAGTTCATAGATCTTTAGGTTTCGATTACCAAGGAATAGAAACTTTACAAATAAAGCCCGAGGATTGGCATTCGATTGCCGTCATTTTGTATGTATATGGTTACAATTATCTACGTTCCCAATGTGCTTATGATGTAGCACCAGGCGGGCTGTTAGCTAGTGTGTATCATCTTACTAGAATAGAGTATGGTATAGATCAACCAGAAGAGGTATGCATAAAAGTATTTGCCCCAAGGAAGAATCCTAGAATTCCATCTGTTTTCTGGGTTTGGAAAAGTGCAGATTTTCAAGAAAGGGAATCTTATGATATGCTAGGAATCTTTTATGACAATCATCCACGCCTGAAACGTATTTTAATGCCTGAAAGTTGGATAGGCTGGCCTTTACGTAAGGATTATATTGCCCCCAATTTTTATGAAATACAAGATGCTCACTGAATAATCAGAAACTACTATTCACTTCGACAACTCCAAATATTCTTTTAATATTTGGACGTTCTCTTATAGACTAAACAAAGTAATTCATGGTTCATTCATTAGGTGGGCTAAAAAAAAAAGAATTAGAGGGTTCATTAAAATTATCAAATTTTGAAGATACCTTTTCGCACGAGCCGAGCCAATAGGATAAAATTAAAAGAGTTCCACATCATGAACTATGTACCGCGCACATCACTTAGAAGGGCTCTAGAAAGTAAAATAGGAAGAAATAAAGAAATAGAATATGAAAAATATAAGGAAATGAAAGAGGGTCATATTCTATTTGTACTGTATCTGAGATCAATCTTAGCTATTACCGCCCTTCACCACACCCTAGACTTAGACTCTATTTTTTGGTCTTTCAACTAAACAATTGTAATTTACCCTTTCGACTATGTATGAAATAGTAATCTTTTTTTTACTGGCGGAGAAATAAAAAAGTAAAAAGAAACAAAATGCAATTCGTTTCTTTTGTATACTTTAATACAATACACAATAATACACAATAATAAAATACACAATAAAATACACAATACGCATCGTTTTTTTTATCTGTTTTAGATACAATATACAAAAAAATTAGTAAGGGTTATAGTTCCGACACTTAGATGGATAAGTATGTATCATGATCTATAACTAGAACACTGAATATATATGTCGACCCATACCAATTAATTTGTAGAATATATACTCATACAAATTACTCATGTGCCAGGAACCAGATTTGAACTGGTGACACGAGGATTTTCAGTCCTCTGCTCTACCAGCTGAGCTATCCCGACCATTGATGACGCACCATCCTCATTTTATTTTAATATAGGACTGGGGTCTATGTCAATTAAAAAAATGAAAAGATATTACAAAGTAATATCCAGGCCCTGGTCGAATTTCTTGTATCTTCAAAATAAAAACTTTCTAAGTTTCAATACAGTACAAATAATGATATGGATTGTTAATTATTTCAATTTAACATATTATTCAAAGATACTCATTTGCATTTGAACACGTATCATATATATCACACACAAGGCTTATGATGTGATAAGAAAAAATAATTTACGCTCAGATCTGTTTCTGTTTGTGAAATGTGAAATGTGAAATATAGTGGAGTGAGAATGACGGAGAACTATAACCAATTTTAAGTCACTAACAAAATAAGAAGATAAATAATTAGGGAGTCAACCGGGTCTTTTTGGGGATAGAGGGACTTGAACCCTCACGATTTCTAAAGTCGACGGATTTTCCTCTTACTATAAATTTCATTGTTGTCGATATTGACATGTAGAATGGGACTCTATCTTTATTCTTATCCGATTAAAAAATTCTTAAAAATAAAAAGATTTAGCGGACGGAGTAGTCATTAATCATTTTGAATTATTTGGCGATAGTATTTCAGTAAGTATACTTATGTATATAGGTTTATCTTTCATCCTTTCGGAAGTTTCGATGGAAGGATTCCTTTACTACGAATACAATGCAGCCAACTCCATTTGTTAGAACAGCTTCCATTGAGTCTCTGCACCTATCCTTTATTTATTCTCGCTTTCTGAAACCTTTGTTTGTTTTCATAAAACAGGATTTGGCTCAGGATTGCCCATTTTTAATTCCAGGGTTTCTCTGAATTTGAAAGTTATCACTTGGTAGGTTTCCATACCAAGGCTCAATCCAATTAAGTCCGTAGCGTCTACCAATTTCGCCATATCCCCCCTTTTTGTTCATTTCCCGATTTCTA